CGATAATATCAGAATCTGATGAATCCGCCCAAGCAGGCTTACTAATGGGATGTCCTGAAAAGTTACAAAATTTTGCTTTTGCCAATGATCCAATCAAAGGAATAATTGGAACTATAGTATCAAACTTTTTAATAACAATATCTATAATAAATGACTTTTCTAACATTTGACTCCTTACTGCTGAAGGAGTTGGTCGTACACTTGAAAGATAACCCAGAAAATCGATAAAATGATTGGATAATTGGTTTATATGAATCCTATCCGGTTGAGACCAAAAGTAAAAATGACATTCCCATAAATTTACAAGGTAATATTTCCATTTCTTCATCAGAAGAGGGGTTCCTTTTGAAGACAAAATGGATTTTCCTTGAAATCTGAAATACTGTATGAAAGGATCCTTGAACAACCATAGGATAGTATGAAAATCATTACGAAAATCCACTAAAAAATGTTCTATTTTTCTATAAAAATGTGTTCGATCAAGAAAAGCTCTAGAAGACGTTGATCGTAAATGATAAGATTGTTTACGGAGAAAAACAAATATGGATTCCGATTCATATACATGAAAATTATATAGGAACAGGAAAAATCTTTGATTATCTTTTGAAAAAAAGATAATCATTTTCGTTTTTTGAGTAATAAGACTATTCCAATTATGATACTTGTAGAGAAAGAATCTCAATAAGTGCAAAAAGGGAGCATCTTGTATCCAAGAGCGAAGGGTTTGAACCAATAGTTCCAGATGGATAGGGTAGGGTATTAGTATATCTAATACATGATTTAAATGTAATAATTTATCCTCTAAAAAGGGAAATATGGAATGAATTGATCGTAAAGTAGTCATAGATTTGTCTATTTCTTTACTTTCTGGGGAAGATACTAATCGCAGTGAGAATGGAAGTTCCACAATGACTGCAACCCCCTCTGATATCATTTGAGAATCCAAATTTTTATTATGCCCGAAAAAAAAATTTGGATTAGAATCATTCGTAAAAATAATCAAATGCTTCTGTTGATACATTCGAGTAATTAAACGTTTAACAATTATTAAACTATATTTTTTGTCATAACCTAAATTTTCCATAGGCTCATAAAGAATCGATTTATTTAACCCATGATCATGAGCAAGTGCATAAATGTATTCCTGAAAGAGAAGTGGGTATAGGAAGTCCCATTCTCGCGATCTATCTATCTTTAAATAGCCTTGTAATTCCTCCATTTGAAATTCGATTTGAACCAAAACCGGGGATTTCTTGGGTCATCAAATGATACGATACATAGGTACGATACAGTCAAAACAAGGTATCAAATAGTAAGAAAAGATACCTTGGAAATGATTAATCCATGGATTCTCTCTTTTTCCATCCGATTGGTTCTTGTTCGTTATAAGATACCGAAGATGTTTAGAAATCCTTTATTTTTGCAACCCGATCGCTCTTTTGACTTTAGAATTATATTTCTCAATATACTGTTTCTTTTACACATTCGTCTCCGCACAGGGATATAATTAATAGAATAGTTAGGATTCAAAAAAAAAAGTGAAGAATCCACTTATTAAAGTGATTTCATAACCTTTGCCCGCCCCAGGGACTAATATATTTCTAACGTATAATTAGATCGGGTAATTGGTAATTATTCGAATTAAGAACCGAAGCTCGTTGCTCTTTTTGTTTCCCTATAATTGGAGCTTTTTGGCTCTATCCATTTATTCACTCGATCCAACCATAATTGATTTTTTGTACCGCTCTAAGAATTAAAACTCTAACAAACTAAACAAATATTTTGTACCGATCCCGTAAGGGTTAAGTACTCTATCTTAAAGTTATTTATTTATGATATGAGTTATTCATTTATACGACATGCTGTTTTTTCCATTCGTTCCCTCTCAGGATCAGTCGGGGTCTTACAAACTCTACCAACGGTATGGACGAATCCGTTCCTTCATCCAAATGTGTAAAAGATTTTAGCCGCACTTAAAAGCCGAGTACTCTACCGTTGAGTTAGCAACCCAAAAATAGAATTATGGTGTGTAGATACGATCGAAAAAAAAAGAGAGATTGGATTGCACAACCCCATCAAAAACATTTTTTTATAGTAAATTATGAACATAAAAATGAACAGCTATAATGAAAATCTGAAAAATTCCCGGATAAGATAAATGAAATATATCCCAGAGAATTTAAGGAACCTATCGCTTACATGAAGTAAAGTAAAAAAAACTTATAGGGCGTGGATAAATAGATCTATTTATCCACGATCAATTATATTTTTTCAATACACTATTGTCAATATGAACGTTGAGAAAAAAAATAATATTATTATTATATTATAAAATAATAAGAACTTGTGTTGGATTGGCATTTCATAGATAACCTACCTAGAGAATAAAAAAAGTGTAGATGTCGAAAAGAAAAAAATAATCAAGAAGAAAACCTCGGGTTTATTCAATATCCATAAAGATACCATAAGAAAGCTCGGCCCCTTTTTTTAGTGGAGTCTC